TAGATTATGTACTAATGGTACTTATAACAACTATTTTTCTAAAATGTATGATCCCCTGTTGAATAGCCCATACTTCTTCAAAATAAAAAAAAAACCATTACCTAATAATCTGAAAACTTATAAAGAAAATTTAAGAGAGACGGTTGGTATAAATCAGATTCATGATATCCTTTTTACTTTTACCTATTCTGATTCCGAAAAAATTGAACTAAAAGAGGACGCAGCTCAATATAATAATAAATTATCAATTTCTAGTAATAATTTAATAGATTTCGAAAAAGAAAGAGAATTTTTCAAAAATTTTTTTAAAACCGTTCCAAACCATCCTAATCTCAATAAAATTACAAAAGAATCTAGTGGGCTAAAAGAAATCTGTAAAAGAGTTCCCCGGCAGCCGTATGAATTAATTACCGAGTTCCAACAAAAATCAGGAGAATATCCAAATAGGCGGTCGCAAATTCGCTCAAGAAAAGCCAAATTTGTAGTAATTTTAACTCCTATCAAGGAAAATACGATTACTAATAGTAATAAAGATGCTAATATAAAAATAAAAGATCTAAAAAAGAGAATAGTTTTGGTACGGTATTACCAACAATCCGATTTTCGCCGGGGAATAATTAAAGGTTCTAGCCGCGCTCAAAGACGTAAAATTAGTATGTGGGAACCATTTCAAGCAAATGTGCATTCTCCTCTTTTTTTGGATATAATCAAAAAATCCCCTTGGTTTTCGTTTGATAGATCCGGACTTATTAAAGTAATTTTTCCAAATTGGATACACAATCGAATCGACTTCAAAATTTTTGAAAATACGGATGAAGAAACAAAAAAAGAACATAAAAAAGAAACGGATAAAAAAGAAGAGAACAGACGACAAGAGCAAACCCGGGCAGATATAGCCGAAGCATGGAATAGCATTCCAATTGCAAGAAAAACAAGAAGTTTGATGCTAATAATTCAATCGAATTTGAGAAAATATATTCTATTGCCTTTATTGATAATAGCAAAAAATATTGGACGTATGGTTTTATTGCAAATTCCTGAATGGTTTGAGGATCTACAGGAATGGAATAGAGAACTGCATATTAAATGTACATATAATGGTATTCAATTATCAGAAACTGAATTTCCGAAAAATTGGTTAAGAGAGGGTATGCAGATAAAAATCCTATTTCCTTTCTGCCTGAAACCTTGGCACAAATCTAAACTACGATCCTCTCGTAGAAATCTAATGCAAAACAAAAAAGAAAGAAATGATTTTTGTTTTTTAACAGTTTGGGGACTGGAAACGGACCTTCCTTTTGGTTCTCCTCGACAACGATCTTCCTTTTTTAAACCTATTTTTAAGGAATTGGAAACAAAGATTGGAAAATCAAAAAATACCTATTTTTTAGTTCGAAAAACTTTAAAGGGAAAGACGAAATTAGTTTCAAAACAAATAAAAAATTGGGTTATACAAAATTCATTTTTTATAGAAAAAAAAATAAGAATATTTTCAAAATTAAACCCAATCTTATTCTTTAGCATAAGCAAGGTCTATAAATCGAATCAAACGAAAAACAATAAAGACTCTACAAGCATCAATGAGATAATTCCTGAATCATTGATTAGTAAAATTCAATCTTCAAACCGGACAATGACAGAAAAAAAAAATAAGGATCTAACTGCTAGGGCAATTACAATCCGGAATCAAATAGAAAGAATGAGAAAAGATAAAAAAAAAAACACAAGAATATATATTAGTGCTAACAAAAGAATTTATAAAGATAAAAGGGTGGAATTTTCAAATTTTTTTTTTGAAATAATAAAACGGAGAAATGTTCGATTAATCTCAAAAATCTATTTCTTTATAAATTTTTTTTTTGAAAGAATATACATAAATCCTGTTTTATCTATCATTAATCTTTCCAAACTTATTAGACAACCCTTTCTCGTCTTAACAAACAAATTTATCAATAAATTCATAAATATTCATGAAGCGGATGAAGAAAGAATTAATAAAAAAAACGAAAATCTAATTCACTTTATTTCAATTATTTCAACTATACAAAAGTCAATTAATACTATTAGGAATCAAAAAAATTCACAAAAATGTTGCTACTTATTCTACTTGTCACAAGCATATGTATTTTACAACTTATCACAAACTCAAGGCATTAATTTGGATAAATTAAGATATGTTTTTAAATATCACGATTACGGAATTCCTTTTAAGGATTCCTTTGAAGGGATAATTCACTTGCAATTAAATCAGAATAAACGCTTCAATTATGGAACAAATCACTGGAAAACCTGGGTAAAGAAATTAAAACGACACCGCCAATATAATTTATCTAAGATTCGAAGGTCTAGATTATTACCCAAAGGGTTGAGAAAAAAAATTTCTCCTATGGCTCAAAATTGCAAAAGGGGTTCATATGAAAAAGATGTATTAATCTCGTTCAAAAAACAAAATCCTGTTGAAGTCTATTTCTTACAGACTAAAAACGATAATTTAAAAAAAAACTCTCGATATGATCTTTTATCATATCAATCTAGTAATTCTGAAAATAAAAAAAAGGGGGACTTCTCTATTTATGGATCACCTTTTGAAACACAAGTAAATAGAAAACAGGGTAGTTATTCCAACTCAAACACGCATAAATACAACTTTTTTGATATATGGGAAAGGAGTCCTATTACTAATTATATAGGAAAGAGCGATAGAAAATCGAAAAAAAAAAAAACCGACAGAAAGTATTTTGATTGGAAAACTCTCCATTTTGATCTTAGACAAAAGATCGCTATTGAATACTGGATCAAGATCGATACTAAGAGTAATCAAAATACTAAGATTAAGACTAACAATTATCAAATAATTGTTAAAAAAACCCTTTTTTATCTCGCGCTTCCGAAAAAACTTAAAATTAAGGCACCAAACCCCCCAAAAACCTTTTTAGATTGGACGGGAATGGATGAGGAAATACGAAAGTGTCCCATCTCAACCCTAGACTTTTGGCTCTTCCCAGAATTTTTAATACTTTCTAATCTATATAAAATGAAACCGTGGGTTATACCAAGTAAAGGACTTCTTTTACGAAGGGATCTAAATAAAAATATCGTTGAGAACAAAAAAGTTGAATGGCTTATACCGTCTAAAAAAAAAAATCTAACAAGCAAAAGAGATCTTAGATCGGATGTACAAAAACGGGTAAATCTTGAATCCGACTTTTCAACAAATCATCAAAAAGATATTGAAGAAGACTATGGAGGATCAAAAGTAACGAGGAGTAAAAAAAAAAAACAATACAAAAGCAAGGTAGAAGCAGAATTCAATTTATTGCTGAAACGTTATTTACTTTTTCAATTGAGATGGGGTGATGCTTTGAATCAACGAATGATCAATAATATCAAAATATATTGTCTACTGCTTAGACTGTTAAATCCAAGAAAAATTGTTATATCCTCGGTTCAGCGAAGAGAAATGACCTTGGATATACTGCTAATTCAGAATAATTTAAGTGTTGTAGAATTGATCAAAAAAGGGATATTAGTTATCGAACCCGCCCGTTTGTCTGTAAAAAACGATAGACAGTTTATTCTGTATCAAACTTTATGTATTTCATTAGTTCATAAGAGTAAGCACAAAACTAATCAAGGATACCCAGAACAAGCAGATATTGATAAGAATTTTTTTGATTTACTTGTTCCTGAAACCATTTTACCTCATAAATATCGTAGAGAGTTTAGAATGAAAATAAATTTCAATTCCAAAAACAGGAATAAAAATCTAGGATTTTGCATCGTAAATAACTGTAGTCAATTTTTTGACAAACATAAGCATCTTGATAAAAAGAAGAATGAATTAATTAAAATCAAATTTTTAATTTGCTCTAATTATCGATTAGAGGATTTAGTTTGTATAAATCGCTATTGGTTTGATACAAATAATGGCAGCCGTTTCGGTATGTTAAGGATATATATGTATTCCGAGTTAAAACGTTGTTAGTAGCACCCTTTCCTATATATATTATATCCTATCCCTATTCGATAAAGAAATTCAAGTTGTTGTATATACCACAGTAAAATTACTAACATTATTCTTATTCATCAGTCAAATCCATATCATTAAAAAATTGGAAGAGGAAAAATCTTGTATGATCAAAAATGTATTGATTTCGATTAGCTCTAAAGAAAAAAACAGAGGGTCTGTTGAATTTCAAATATTAAGTTTTACCAATAAGATACGGAGGCTTACTTCGCATTTAGAATTGCACAAAAAAGATTTTTTATCTCAGAGAGGATTACGAAAAATTTTAGGAAAACGTCAACGGCTGTTGGCTTATTTGTCACAAAAAAATAGAGTACATTATAAAGAATTAATTGGCCAATTAAGTATTCGAGAGACAAAAATTCGTTAATTGGAAAATTCATGTTGTTTTAAGTGTTATTTTTTATTTTTATTAATTTCTTTTGACTTTCAGCAATTCATGGAAGAATGAATCAATAAAAAACTTATGACTGGACCAGATGCAAGAAAAGACCTTATGATAGTAAATATGGGTCCTCACCACCCATCAATGCATGGTGTTCTTCGACTCATCGTTACTCTAGATGGCGAAAATGTTGTTGATTGTGAACCAATATTGGGTTATTTACATAGAGGGATGGAGAAAATTGCGGAAAATCGAACAATTTTACAATATTTACCTTATGTAACTCGCTGGGATTATTTAGCGACTATGTTCACAGAAGCAATAACAGTAAATGGTCCCGAAAAGTTAGGAAATATTCAAGTACCTAAAAGAGCTAGTTATATCCGAGTCATTATGTTGGAGTTGAGTCGTCTAGCTTCACATTTGTTATGGCTCGGGCCTTTTATGGCAGATATTGGCGCACAAACCCCTTTCTTCTATATTTTTCGAGAAAGAGAATTGATTTATGATCTATTCGAGGCTGCTACAGGTATGCGAATGATGCATAATTATTTTCGTATCGGAGGAGTAGCTGCTGATTTACCTTATGGCTGGATAGATAAATGCTTGGATTTTTGTGAGTTTTTTTTAACAGGGGTTAATGAGTATAAAAGACTTATTACGCGCAATCCCATTTTTTTAGAACGAGTTGAGGGTGTAGGTATTATTGGTGGAAAAGAAGCATTAAATTGGGGTTTATCGGGACCAATATTACGAGCTTCCGGAATCCAATGGGATCTTCGTAAAGTTGATCGTTATGAATGTTACGACGAATTGGATTGGGAGGTTCAATGGCAAAAAGAAGGGGATTCATTAGCTCGTTATTTAGTACGAATCGGTGAAATGATAGAATCCCTAAAAATTATACAACAGGTTCTGGAAGGACTTCCTGGGGGACCCTATGAGAATTTAGAAATCCGACGTTTTGATAGAGTAAAAGATACCGACTGGGATGATTTTGAATATCGATTTATTAGTAAAAAACCTTCTCCAACCTTTGAATTATCGAAACAAGAACTTTATGTGAGAGTTGAAGCCCCAAAGGGCGAATTGGGAATTTTTCTAATAGGAGATCAGAGTCTTTTTCCTTGGAGATGGAAAATACGCCCGCCGGGTTTTATCAATTTGCAAATCCTTCCTCAGTTAGTTAAAAGAATGAAATTGGCTGATATTATGACGATACTAGGGAGCATAGATATCATTATGGGAGAAATTGATCGTTAAAATGATAATGGATACAACAGAAATACAAACTATCAACTCTTTTTATAGGTTTGACTTCTTACTCAATTTTAAAGGGGTATATAGAATCATATGGACACTTGTCCCTATTTTTACTCTTGTATTAGGAATCATAATAGGTGTACTCATAATTGTTTGGTTAGAAAGAGAAATATCCGCAGGTATACAACAACGTATTGGACCTGAATACGCGGGCCCCTTAGGAATTCTTCAAGCTATAGCAGATGGTACAAAATTGCTTTTCAAAGAGAACCTTCTTCCATCTAGAGGGGATACTCGCTTATTCAGTATCGGACCGTCCATCGCAGTTGTAGCAGTTTTACTAAGTTATTCAGTAATTCCTTTTGGCTATCACCTTATTCTAGCCGATCTTAGTATTGGTGTTTTTCTATGGATCGCTATTTCAAGCATTGCTCCCATTGGACTTCTTATGTCGGGATATGGATCAAATAATAAATATTCCTTTTTGGGTGGTCTACGAGCCGCTGCTCAATCAATTAGTTATGAAATACCATTAACTTTATGTGTACTATCAATATCTCTACGTGCGATTCGGTGAAATAAAGGATTTCAACTATCCTTTACTTTTGAATTCGAATATGAAAATCAAGTTAACAGGTTAAATAGTAAATAGGTTGATTATATATTTTTATTTTTCTTTGATTATTCGAGTTGATGAATAAAAGTTAATAGTTATATGGGTAAAATAAAACGGCTTTTAATTTTGCAGTAAAAGATTGATTCTCATTTCCTATGTCCAAGGATTAAGTAAAAGGAAACATAAATAGTAGGGACTGTTTACCCCAAGACCTTACCCCAAGATTGGTTGTTTATTTATCACCTCTTGAAGCGGGTTTAAAAGATTAGCTATTAGGTATATTAAAAAAAATAAATTCGGGTTGAACAAAATTGAGTGGGTGGTTAGGAAGACTAAGATACACAAAGAATTAGTAATGAAGATTCTCTAAGTTATCCGCGAGAACTTTTGTGTACATAAAAGGAATTTGAATTGGGACTTTTAATTGGTAGAAATCATCAAGAAGTACTACCCACGATTCCGATTCAGAGTATGCTCCTATCCGTCGATTAAAAAAATAACTATTACGAACGAAGTAATCTTTTACTTTTTGTAAAATCCCTTAATATACGAGAAAAAGATAAGATCAATTCCGAAGCATTTTTTAATTAATATTAAACAATAAAAAAAAATATAGCAAACAGAATTCCGCCGATTTAATTCGGGGCCTTGGGATAAGTTTTCACTCTATCCTACAAAATATAAAAATCAATAATAATGAAATGTCCTTATATTTAGCTGTGATCTTTGAGGAGCCGTATGAGGTGAAAATCTCATGTACGGTTTTGGAATAGCGATGAAAACGGTGGAATTCTGATCGACTATAATTATCTAACAGTTCAAGTACAGTTGATATAGTTGAAGCGCAGTCAAAATATGGTTTTTGGGGGTGGAATCTGTGGCGTCAACCTATAGGATTTATCATTTTTTTGATTTCTGCTCTAGCCGAGTGTGAGAGATTACCTTTTGATTTACCAGAAGCAGAAGAAGAGTTAGTAGCTGGTTATCAAACCGAATATTCCGGCATCAAATTTGGTTTATTTTACCTTGCTTCTTATCTTAATCTACTAGTTTCTTCATTATTTGTAACAATTATTTACTTTGGAGGTTGGAATCTTTCGATTCCCTATCTATTTGTTCCTGACATTTTTTTCATAAATAAACCGGGTAAAGTCTTTGGAACAATAATCAGTATCTTTATTACATTAGGTAAAACTTACTTGTTCTTGTTCATTTCTATTGCCACAAGATGGACTTTACCAAGGCTCAGAATGGACCAACTATTAAATCTTGGTTGGAAATTTCTTTTACCTATTTCTCTAGGTAATCTGTTATTAACAACCTCGTTTCACCTTCTTTCGCTCTAAGGTATTAGAGTAATTTCTATTCACGACTTTTCTCAAACAAGAGAAAGAAACACGTATTTTGAATTTATACATATTCACGATATGTTCCCTATGTTAACTGAGTTAATTAATTATGGTCAACAAACAATACGAGCGGCTCGGTACGTAGGTCAAGGTTTCACAATTACTTTGTCTCATGTGAATCGTTTACCGATAACTATTCAATACCCTTATGAAAAACCGATCGCATCGGAACGTTTCCGGGGCCGCATCCACTTTGAATTTGATAAATGCATCGCTTGTGAAGTATGTGTTCGTGTATGTCCTATCGATCTACCCGTTGTAGATTGGAAATTGGAAAGTAATATTCGAAAGAAGCGGTTGTTTAATTACAGTATTGATTTTGGAATCTGCATATTTTGTGGGAATTGTGTCGAGTATTGTCCGACAAATTGTTTATCAATGACTGAAGAATATGAACTTTCGACTTATGATCGTCATGAATTGAATCATAATCAAATTGCTTTAGGTCGGTTACCGACATCAGTAATTGACGATTACACAATTCGAACAATTTCGAATTCACCTAAAATAAAAAACGTATAAACCCCCCGAAAAATAAGGTTTTGTTTGATCAATCAAGATATTGGCTAAAATCTTCATTTAAAATTCTTTTTTTTTTTTGGTCTAATTATCTAATTATAATGCCCCAAGAACACTATCTACATCCCATTCAACTTTTGTTTAGTTTTAATTAAGTTATATCATAAACATAAAACAAGCGGAGTCTCTTCCTTTTTCTTTTTCCCGGTCAGGTCAATAAAGTCATGAAATACTTTTATTTCTATCTTTTTAAATTAAATGGATTTACCTGAGCCAATACCAGATTTTATTTTAGTCTTTCTGGGATCAAGTCTGATCTTAGGGGGTTTAGGGGTCGTATTACTTCCCAATCCAATTTTTTCTGCTTTTTCCTTGGGATTGGTTTTGGTTTGTATATCCCTAGTCTATATTTTATTGAGTTCTTACTTTGTAGCTGCTGCGCAGCTACTAATTTACGTAGGGGCTATAAATATTTTAATCATTTTTGCTGTGATGTTCATGAATGGTTCAGAATATTCCAACCATTTTAATTCTTGGACAGTTGGAGATGGAATTACTTTGATGGTTTCTACAAGTCTTTTTATTTCGCTAATTACTACTATTTCAGATACGTCGTGGTACGGAATTTTTTGGCCTACAAGATCAAACCAGATTGTGGAGCAAGATTTGATAATTAATAGTCAACAAATTGGAATTCATTTATCAAGAGATTTTTTTCTTCCATTTGAACTTATTTCAATAATTCTTTTAGTTGCTTTAATAGGCGCAATTGCTGTAGCTCGTAAATAACAATAATAAAATCATCAATGAAAAAATTTAATTATGTGTTATATGTTATTCAATCGAATCGGTTGAATTCTTATTTCGATTAAAAATCATGAGATTTCGAAGGAGTTGTTTAATAATGTTAGAACATGTACTTGTTTTAAGTGCCTATTTATTTTGTATAGGCATCTATGGGTTGATCACAAGTCGAAATATGGTTAGGGCCCTTATGTGTCTTGAACTTATACTGAATGCAGTTAATATGAATTTTGTAACATTTTCTGATTTTTTTGATAATCGTCAATTAAAGGGAGAAATCTTATCAATTTTTGTTATAGCTATTGCAGCCGCTGAAGCAGCTATTGGACCGGCTATTGTTTCAGCAATTTATCGTAATCGAAAATCAACTCGTATTAATGAATCCAATTTATTGAGTAAGTAGTATTTATTATATAAATTTGAATATCTTAAATATTCAATATTAATAAAAAAAATAAAGAAATGAGAATTCGTATAGTTGCTACATTAAGGTATGATCTTGGTTAAAAAAATAGACTAAATCAAAGTATTTTGGCCTTGTCTACTAAACTACTAAAGCAATCCAGAAATAGATTGATTAGAAAAATTCTGATAACTTGTTGATTCGTCTGGTATCTAAATATATGGTTTGTTTCTAAGATTACCAGATTGAAATCTTATAACGTTCAAAAATGCATAGATCCAATGTCACATTCAGTAAAGATTTATGATACATGTATAGGATGTACTCAATGTGTCCGAGCTTGCCCAACTGATGTATTAGAAATGATACCTTGGGACGGATGTAAAGCAAAACAAATTGCTTCTGCTCCAAGAACAGAAGACTGCGTTGGTTGTAAAAGATGCGAATCGGCCTGTCCAACAGATTTTTTGAGTGTTCGGGTTTATTTATGGCATGAAACAACTCGCAGTATGGGGCTAACTTATTAATACGCTCTAGAAAACTAGACTTGAACCCATTTTTTTTATTATTTTTTTACCGACAAAATTTGTGCTCATAAGAATATAAGAATATTATGAGCACAAATTTTTCTGGTCCAAGTATATCTTGTCTTTACCACGAATTTTTTTCCTTGGTTAACGCTAATTGTAGTTTTTCCAATATCCGCGGGTTCCTTAATTTTCTTTTTTCCACATAGGGGAAATAGGATCATCCGTTGGTATACTATTTGTATATGCGTCTTAGAATTCCTTTTAATAGCCTATACATTTTGTTATCATTTCCAACCGGATGATCCATTAATACAATTAGAGGAGGATTCTAAATGGGTCGGTTTTTTTGATTTCCATTGGAGATTAGGAATAGATGGACTTTCTATAGGACCCATTTTACTAACAGGATTCATCACTACTTTAGCTACTTTATCGGCTTGGCCGGTTACTAGAGATTCTCGATTCTTTCATTTCTTGATGTTAGCAATGTACAGCGGGCAAATAGGATCATTTTCTTCTCGAGATCTTTTACTTTTTTTCATCATGTGGGAGTTAGAGTTAATTCCCGTTTATCTACTTCTATCTATGTGGGGAGGAAAGAAACGTCTGTATTCGGCTACAAAATTTATTTTGTACACGTCTGGAGGCTCCATTTTTCTATTAATGGGAGTTTTGTGTATCGGTTTATATGGTTCTAATGAACCAACATTAAATTTTGAAACATTGGCCAATCAGTCGTATCCCGGGGCCTTAGAAATATTATTCTATATTGGTTTTTTTATTGCTTTTGCTGTCAAATCACCGATTATACCTTTACATACATGGTTACCAGATACCCATGGAGAAGCACATTATAGCACTTGTATGCTCCTAGCTGGAATCTTATTAAAAATGGGAGCATATGGGTTGATTCGTATCAATATGGAATTGTTTTCTCACGCCCATTATTTATTTTCCCCTTGGTTAGTAATAGTGGGCACAACCCAAATAATCTATGCGGCTTCAACATCTCTTGGCCAACGGAATTTAAAAAAAAGAGTAGCGTATTCATCTATATCTCATATGGGCTTTATAATTATAGGAATTGGTTCGATAAGTGATACAGGACTTAATGGAGCTCTTTTACAAATAATATCTCATGGATTTGTTGGTGCTGCACTCTTTTTCTTGTCGGGGACGGCTTACGATAGAATACGTCTTGCTTATCTTGACGAAATGGGCGCAATAGCTATCCCAATGCCAAAAGTATTCACGATGTTCAGTAGCTTTTCGATGGCTTCACTTGCATTACCGGGTATGAGTGGTTTTGTTGCTGAATTGGTAGTTTTTTTTGGAATAATTACCAGCCAAAAATATTTTTTACTGCTAAAAATGCTAATTACTTTTCTAATGGCAATTGGAATCATATTAACTCCTATTTATTCATTATCTCTGTCACGACAGATGTTCTATGGATACAAGCTTTTTAATGCTCAAAATTCTTATTTTTTTGATTCAGGACCGCGAGAGTTATTTATTTCAATTTCTCTCTTTTTACCCGTCCTAAGTATTGGTATGTACCCAGATTTCATTTTTTCACTGTCGGTTGACAGGGTAGAAATTATTATATCTAATTTTTTTCTAAACGGTTTTCATAACTAAACTTAAAAATGCTACGATTTAAAAAAAATTTCGAAGTTCTTTTTAAGTAAAGAAAATATAAAACCACATGGATACGAACCGTATCCGTGTGGTTTTATATGCAACATACTCTGTTGTAGTCGTAAGATACATTCGTGACTTTAATTATATGTTAAAGTAAAGGAACCATAACTATGCAACCCTACTCCAAATAGATTGATCCCAAAATAGCATATCCAAATTATAAGAAAGCCCATAGACGCTACAATTGCCGAATTTTCTCCTTGCAAGTTTCGATTTGTTCGAGTATGTAAATAAATCGCGAATATGATCCAAGTAATAAATGCCCACGTTTCTTTTGGGTCCCAATTCCAATACGACCCCCATGCTTCATTAGCCCATACTGCTCCCGAAAGAATACCTATGGTTAAAAATAGAAACCCTAAACTAATAACCCGATAACTCCAATAATCCAATTCTTGAATCAATTGCGATCTGTAATAATTCTTGCCGAAAAAAAAAATTCTTTTTTTTTTTTTTAAAAGATTATTTCTTTCACCGATGTATTCAATTTTACTAAAGGTAAATGGATCGTGTAATAAAAACTGACTTTGACAAAAAAGATAGAAAATTTTTATGCTTTTTCGAAATGTAATCACTAGAAGTGCTGCTGATAATAATGATCCACATAAAAGGGATGCATAACCCAATATCATCATTGTTACGTGCATCATTAACCATTCGGATTGAAGAGCAGGTACTAATACTGAAGATTGGTGTATTTCGGTTAAAAGCCCTGACATTGAAAAGCCTTGAGTAAAAACAGCACTCGAACTCGTTATTATGCTTAATAAATTATTCTTTTTTTTAAAATGTAGAATTATATGAATAAGGGAAAAACTCCATGATAGGAAGATTAGTGATTCATATAAATCACTTAGTGGAAAATGACCCGAATAAATCCAACGCGTAACTAATAATCCTGTTATACAGAAAAAACTAACTAGTAGGCCCTTTTCGGACAAATGTGATAATTGTACCACTTTATCTACAAAAAAAAAGGTTGTTAAACGAATTAGAATTACGATTGAAAGAATTGAAAAGGAAATATGTGTTAATATATGTTCTAAGGTTGAAAATATCATACAAAATCTTAAAAAATGCGTTGCTAAAATGCAACTCAAGAGTTTAATTAATTATAGAATCTTTTTATTCTTTTTAAAATTAAAAGTGAAAGGGTAACATGCCGCTACTCGGACTCGAACCGAGATGCTCTAGCACTGCTTCCTAAGAGCAGCGTGTCTACCAATTTCACCATAGCGGCTTGTGTTCAACTTATAATAGCTAATCAATAAACAATCGTCGAGAGTTTAGAAGTCCATTAAGATTTAAGGGATCTGGTTAGTTTAGGGACTTAAGTTAAGGGATTTTCGTGGGTTTTCGGCTACTCTAGAGTTGTATTGTAACTAGATAATTATAATTCGAACCTAAAATCTCAAGCAAGAGTTAATCAGGGGATATAACTAAAAAATAGTTTTGTTTTACTTTTTCAATTTTAATGAATCTTTTCTCTTTTTTTTAATTTCAGGAATCAAATGGAACAAAAGAATTTTTTTTAGGTTATCAATCAAGAAAAAACAGAAAAAGAAGACATTCAAACTAAATAAATTGTTCTTATTAAAAGCTCTTACTAAATTTTTGATTTAATTGAGTTGATAGTAGGAGATATATCAGTAACTTATGTATTAATTCCTACAAATAAAAAAAATAAAGTTATTTGAAAGTATTTCAAACTGTTGGTTAATTTCACTTAACTAAATATCTTAAGATCCCTATCGGCCTATAGTCTATAAATAAAAAAAGTATTTGTATTTACTAAATTCAGTAAAGGGGGTTAGTTCCTTTTTTACTGAATTTAGTAAATAATCTAAAAGCAACGACTAGAAAATAAAAGAGAAAAGAGTAAGCCGAGTTTCATTTTATATTTCCTATAAAATAATCCTATAAAAATAAAATATAAAATTTCTACTATCTAGTGAGTTGCGTGAATAAAGAATAAATGAGTCAATTTTTGAATGCATTCAGATGATTGCAACTTTATTACTTATTTTTTTTGTTGCACAAAAAAACTTTTTGAATTTCCAGTCAAAAGAGATTTACCTAATGAAAAAGCTTTTAAAGCGGTCCAAAATCCCTTCCTTTTCCAAATATTTTTACGAATATGCTTTTTTGATGTAGAAATACGCTTTTTTGGAACTGCCATTTAAAAAGAATTCCTTATTGTTCTAGTTGGATGTGAAAGACATGTATTGCTCAAAAGAAGTTCTTCCTTCCTATTATATTCATATAAATAAAAATATAAGGTTTTTATTAATTCATATGCTTATTTCTTAGTTTCATAAGATTTGACCTATTGTAATTTTTTGAATTGAATATTTGAAGTATTTAGAAGAAAATAAGAAAAATGATAGATTTCGGTAGTTTTATTTAGTGCATATCTTCCCTTTTAATTATTCCTCTTAAAGAGGTAAGATCTGGTGAATCGGAAACAATAAAAATCAATTAGGAAACTAAGAATTAAAAAACTTTTTATGCAACAGACATATCAATATGGGTGGATTATCCCTTTCATTCCACTTCCAGTTCCTATATTCCTAGGGTTGGGTCTTCTTCTTTTTCCAACAACAACAATCAGACTTCGCCGTATGTGGTCTTTTCAGAGTGTTTTATTGTTAAGTATAATCTTGGTTTTTTCGACCAACCTGTCTATTCAGCAAATAAATAGCAATTCTATTTATCAATATGTATGGTCTTGGCTCATTACTAACGACTTTTCTTTAGAATTGGGTTATTTACTAGACCCACTTACTTCTATTATGTCAATATTAATCACTACCGTTGGAATTGTGGTTCTTTTTTATAGTGATAATTATATGGCTCATGATCAATCTTATTTGAAATTTTTCACTTCTATGAGTTTTTTTAGTACTTCAATGTTAGGATTAGTTACTAGTTCTAATTTAATACAAATTTATATTTTTTGGGAATTGGTTGGGATGTCTTCTTATCTCTTAATTGGTTTTTGGTTCGCACGACCTCTTGCGGCAAATGCTTGTCAAAAATCTTTTGTAACTAATCGGGTAGGAGATTTTGGTTTATTATTAGGAGTTTTAGGGTTTTATTGGATAACAGGTAGTTTCGAATTTGAGGATTTATTCGAAATAGTGAATAACTTGATTTATGCTAATGAAGTAAATCCTTTATTTCTTACTTTGTGTGCTGTTCTATTATTTGCTGGTTCCGTTGCTAAATCTGCACAATTTCCTCTTCATGTCTGGTTGCCCGATGCTATGGAGGGGCCTACTCCCATTTCTGCTCTTATACACGCTGCCACTATGGTAGCAGCAGGAATTTTTCTTGTAGC